GTTAACGTAGCTCAAACACCCAAAGCGAGGCACTGAAAATGCCTAGATGGGCTCGCCTAGCCCCGTAAACACACAGGTTTGGTCCCAGCCTTTCTGTTAATTTTTAATAGAATTACACATGCAAGTATCCACATCCCAGTGAGAATGCCCTCTAAATCACCCAGATTAAAAGGAGCGGGCATCAAGCACACCATACACCGTAGCTCAAAACGCCCTGCTCAGCCACACCCCCACGGGAAACAGCAGTGACCAAAATTAAGCCATGAACGAAAGTTTGACTAAGCCATATTAATCAGAGTTGGTAAATCTCGTGCCAGCCACCGCGGTCATACGATTGACTCGAACTAACAGAAATACGGCGTAAAGCGTGTTAAAGAATTAAAGTACAAATAAAGTTAAATTCTAACTAAACTGTAAAAAGCCCTAACTAGAATAAAAATACACTACAAAAGTGACTTTAATAATACTGACCACACGATAGCTAAGACCCAAACTGGGATTAGATACCCCACTATGCTTAGCCCTAAACACAGATAATTCCAAAAACAGAACTATTCGCCAGAGTACTACTAGCAATAGCTTAAAACTCAAAGGACTTGGCGGTGCTTCATACCCCTCTAGAGGAGCCTGTTCTATAATCGATAAACCCCGATAAACCTCACCAACCCTTGCTAATCCAGTCTATATACCGCCATCTCCAGCAAACCCTAAAAAGGACTAAAAGTAAGCTCAACTATCACACATAAAGACGTTAGGTCAAGGTGTAACCTATGGGCTGGGAAGAAATGGGCTACATTTTCTAGAACAAGAATACAACCCACCTGAACGAAAACTCCTATGAAAACTAGGAACTAAAGGAGGATTTAGTAGTAAATCAAGAGTAGAGTGCTTGATTGAACAAGGCCATGAAGCACGCACACACCGCCCGTCACCCTCCTCAAACAACACAAACCCATAAACATAATAACTATACAAAACCAAATGAGAGGAGACAAGTCGTAACAAGGTAAGCATACTGGAAAGTGTGCTTGGACAAATCAAAGCATAGCTTAGACCCAAAGCATCTAGTTTACACCTAGAAGATTTCACAATAAGTGAATGCCTTGAACCAAAGCTAGCCCAACTACCCCACCCCACTATAAGTAAAACAAAGCATTTAACCATCAACTTAAAGTATAGGAGATAGAAATCTGAGACTATTAGGCGCAATAGAGATAGTACCGTAAGGGAATGATGAAAGAAGCAACAAAAGTATCAAAAAGCAAAGATCACACCTTGTACCTTTCGCATAATGATTTAACTAGCAAAACCTTAGCAAAGAGAACTTAAGCTAAGCCACCCGAAACCAGACGAGCTACTTATGGACAGTTTACCAGAACAAACTCATCTATGTGGCAAAATAGTGAAAAGATTCATAAGTAGAGGTGAAAAGCCTAACGAGCCTGGTGATAGCTGGTTGTCCAGAAAAAGAATCTCAGTTCAATTTTAAAATTACCAAAAGCCCAAATCAAGCCTAATGTAATTTTAAAATTTAGTCTAAAAAGGTACAGCTTTTTAGACAAAGGATACAACCTTGACTAGTGAGTAAATTCAAACAACACCATAGTTGGCCTAAAAGCAGCCATCAATTAAGATAGCGTTCAAGCTCAACAATAAGCACAACCTAATCCCCATAACAAGCAAACAACTCCTAGCCTAACTACTGGACTATTCTATTCAAACATAGAAGCAATACTGTTAATATGAGTAACAAGAAACAATTCTCCCAGCACAAGCCTATGTCAGTAGCTGATAATATACTGACAGTTAACAACAAGTAAATATAACCTAACACTAAAACATTTACCCCATACACTGTTAACCCAACACAGGCGTGCACCCAAGGAAAGATTAAAAAAAGCAAAAGGAACTCGGCAAACACAAACCCCGCCTGTTTACCAAAAACATCACCTCTAGCATCACTAGTATTAGAGGCACTGCCTGCCCAGTGACAATCTGTTAAACGGCCGCGGTATCCTGACCGTGCAAAGGTAGCATAATCATTTGTTCCTTAAATAGGGACTTGTATGAATGGCCACACGAGGGTTTTACTGTCTCTTGCTTTCAATCAGTGAAATTGACCTTCCCGTGAAGAGGCGGGAATAATGCAATAAGACGAGAAGACCCTGTGGAGCTTCAATTAACTGACTCAATAAAAACAAAATAGACCCGCAAGGCACAATAAAATCCTATGTGAGTCAGTAATTTTGGTTGGGGTGACCTCGGAGAAAAAAAAATCCTCCGAGTGATAAAATCTAGACTCACCAGTCAAAATATAACATCACTCATTGACCCAAAATCTTTGATCAACGGAACAAGTTACCCCAGGGATAACAGCGCAATCCTATTCTAGAGTCCATATCGACAATAGGGTTTACGACCTCGATGTTGGATCAGGACATCCCAATGGTGCAGCCGCTATTAAAGGTTCGTTTGTTCAACGATTAAAGTCCTACGTGATCTGAGTTCAGACCGGAGCAATCCAGGTCAGTTTCTATCTATTATACATTTCTCCCAGTACGAAAGGACAAGAGAAATGAGGCCTACTTCTAATAAGCGCCTTAAAACTAATTAATGACATAATCTTAACTTAATTAAATAGTATAAACATATCAGCCCTAGACCAGGGCACAGTTGCGATGGCAGAGCCCGGTAATTGCATAAAACTTAAGCCTTTACATCAGAGGTTCAAATCCTCTTCACAACAAAATGTTTATCCTCAACACCCTCATACTTATCGCACCTATTCTCCTAGCCATAGCATTCCTAACATTAGTCGAACGAAAAATCCTAGGGTACATACAACTCCGAAAAGGCCCAAACGTTGTAGGACCATACGGCCTGCTACAACCTTTCGCCGACGCAATCAAACTCTTCACAAAAGAACCCCTACGACCATCCACCTCCTCTATCTCCATATTTATCATTGCACCAATCCTAGCTCTAACCCTAGCCCTAACAATATGAATCCCCCTACCCATGCCATACCCCCTCGTCAACATAAACCTAGGCGTACTATTTATACTAGCCATATCTAGCCTAGCCGTGTACTCCATCCTATGATCCGGGTGAGCCTCCAACTCAAAATATGCACTAATTGGCGCCTTACGAGCAGTAGCACAAACAATCTCATATGAAGTAACCCTGGCAATCATCCTCCTATCTATCCTCCTAATAAATGGATCCTTCACATTATCAACCCTCATCACAACACAAGAAAAACTATGACTAATCTTTCCCTCATGACCACTAGCCATAATGTGATTCATCTCAACCCTAGCAGAAACCAACCGGGCCCCATTCGACCTCACAGAAGGAGAATCCGAACTCGTATCAGGCTTCAACGTAGAATATGCAGCAGGGCCATTCGCTATATTCTTCATAGCAGAATACATTAACATCATTATAATAAATGCCTTCACAACAATCCTATTCCTAGGCGCATACCATAACCCATACTTACCAGAACTCTACACAATCAATTTTACCGTCAAAACATTACTACTAACAATATCCTTCCTATGAATCCGAGCATCCTACCCACGATTCCGATACGACCAACTAATACACCTCCTATGAAAAAGCTTCCTACCACTGACTCTAGCCCTGTGTATATGACACGTATCACTCCCCATCATAACATCAAGCATCCCCCCTCAAACATAAGAAATATGTCTGACAAAAGAATTACTTTGATAGAGTAAATAATAGAGGTTTAAGCCCTCTTATTTCTAGAACTATAGGAATCGAACCTACTCCTGAGAATTCAAAATTCCCTGTGCTACCAATCACACCCTGTTCCATAGTAAGGTCAGCTAAACAAGCTATCGGGCCCATACCCCGAAAATGTTGGTTTAAATCCTTCCCGTACTAATAAACCCCTTCATCTCTATCATTATCTACACAACCATCATCCTAGGGACTATAATTGTAATAACTAGCTCTCACTGACTATTAACTTGAACCGGATTCGAAATAAATATGCTAGCTATTATCCCCGTCATAATGAAATCACCCAACCCACGAGCCACAGAAGCCTCCGTTAAATATTTCATAACACAAGCCACCGCCTCCATACTACTTATATTAGCAGTCATTATCAACCTACTGTACTCCGGACAATGGACAGTCATAAAATTACTTAATCCAACAGCATCCATAATTATAACAATAGCCCTTGCTATAAAACTAGGACTATCCCCTTTCCACTTCTGAGTCCCTGAAGTAACACAGGGTATCCCCTTGACAGCAGGCCTAATCTTGCTAACATGACAAAAACTCGCACCCCTATCCATTCTTTACCAAATCTCCCCATCAATCAACCCAAACCTAATCCTAACTATATCAATACTATCAATCCTAATCGGCGGATGAGGCGGACTAAACCAAACTCAACTACGAAAAATCATAGCATACTCATCTATTGCCCACATAGGATGAATAACGGCCATCCTAATCTACAACCCAACCATAACCATTCTAAACCTGACAATTTATCTCATAACAACCTTCACAATATTTACAATATTTACACTCAACTCAACCACCACTACCCTCTCCTTATCACACACATGAAACAAAACTCCTATCATTACAACCCTTATACTCACTATCCTGCTATCAATAGGAGGACTACCACCACTAACAGGCTTCGTACCAAAATGAATGATCATCCAAGAAATAACAAAAAATGACAGCATTATCCTACCCACACTAATAGCCATCATAGCACTCCTTAACCTATACTTCTACATACGACTCACTTACTCTACAGCACTAACCATATTCCCTTCCTCAAACAACATAAAAATAAAATGACAATTCGAAACCTCAAAACACAAAACACTCCTGCCAACAATAATCATCCTCTCCACCATACTCCTCCCCCTCACACCAATACTAGTAGTACTAGACTAGAGGTTTAGGTTACCCAGACCAAGAGCCTTCAAAGCTCTAAGCAAGTATATATTACTTAACCCCTGCTCAATAGAGACTGCAAGATCACGCCTCACATCAATTGAATGCAACTCAACTGCTTTTATTAAGCTAAGTCCCCACTAGATTGGTGGGACATGCTCCCCACGAACTTTTAGTTAACAGCTAAATACCCTAATCAACTGGCTTCAATCTACTTCTCCCGCCGCAGGGAAAAAAAGGCGGGAGAAGCCCCGGCAGAATTGAAGCTGCTTCTTTGAATTTGCAATTCAATATGAATATTTCACTACAGGACCTGGTAAAAAGAGGACTCAACCCCTGTACTTAGATTTACAGTCTAATGCTTACTCAGCCATTTTACCCATGTTCATAAACCGCTGACTATTCTCAACTAACCACAAAGACATCGGTACATTATATCTACTATTCGGTGCCTGAGCTGGCATAGCAGGCACTGCCCTAAGCCTACTAATCCGTGCCGAACTAGGCCAACCTGGTACACTACTAGGAGATGACCAAATTTATAACGTAGTCGTCACAGCTCACGCATTTGTAATAATTTTCTTTATAGTAATACCAATTATAATCGGCGGGTTCGGAAACTGACTTGTTCCACTAATAATCGGAGCCCCTGATATAGCCTTTCCTCGAATAAATAACATAAGCTTCTGACTACTTCCCCCCTCTTTCCTACTATTATTAGCATCCTCCATAGTAGAAGCAGGAGCAGGAACAGGCTGGACCGTCTATCCCCCTTTAGCTGGAAATTTAGCCCATGCTGGAGCCTCCGTAGACCTTACAATTTTCTCCCTCCACCTGGCCGGAGTTTCCTCTATTCTAGGTGCAATCAATTTCATTACAACCATCATTAACATAAAACCACCCGCCATATCCCAATATCAAACCCCACTGTTCGTCTGATCAGTTCTAATCACAGCCGTACTACTTCTACTCTCCCTACCCGTTCTAGCAGCAGGTATTACTATGCTACTTACAGACCGAAACCTAAATACCACCTTCTTTGACCCTGCGGGAGGAGGTGACCCTGTCCTTTATCAACACTTATTCTGATTCTTCGGACACCCCGAAGTATACATCCTCATCCTCCCCGGCTTCGGAATGATCTCACACATTGTAACCTATTACTCCGGAAAAAAAGAACCCTTTGGATACATAGGCATGGTTTGAGCCATGATATCCATCGGATTCCTAGGATTTATTGTATGGGCCCATCACATATTTACAGTAGGTATAGATGTGGACACCCGAGCATACTTTACATCCGCCACTATAATTATTGCCATCCCCACAGGAGTAAAAGTATTTAGCTGATTAGCAACACTACATGGAGGGAACATCAAGTGATCCCCTGCTATGATATGAGCCCTAGGCTTTATTTTCCTATTCACAGTGGGTGGCCTAACAGGTATTGTTTTAGCCAACTCATCCCTAGACATCGTCCTCCATGACACCTATTACGTAGTAGCCCACTTCCATTATGTACTCTCAATAGGCGCCGTCTTCGCTATCATAGGAGGCTTCGTACACTGATTCCCACTATTTTCGGGGTATACACTCAATGACACATGAGCAAAAATCCACTTCGTAATTATATTCGTGGGGGTCAATCTAACTTTCTTCCCACAACATTTCTTAGGTCTATCCGGAATACCTCGACGATACTCCGACTACCCAGACGCCTATACAACATGAAATACTATCTCCTCAATAGGCTCATTTATCTCACTGACAGCTGTAGTACTAATAGTATTTATCATTTGAGAGGCATTTGTCTCCAAACGAGAAGTCTTAGCTGTAGATCTAACTACGACGAACCTAGAGTGACTAAACGGATGCCCTCCACCATACCACACATTTGAAGAACCCGCATAYGTGAGCTTAACTAACCAAAACAAGAGAGGAAGGAATCGAACCTCCTCCTGTTGGTTTCAAGCCAACATCATAACCACTATGTCTCTCTCCATAAACGAGGTATTAGTAAAATTTACATGACTTCGTCAAAGTTAAGTTATAGGTGAAAATCCTGTATATCTCCATGGCATATCCCCTCCAATTAGGCTTTCAAGATGCAGTATCACCCATTATAGAAGAACTACTGTACTTTCATGACCACACACTAATGATCGTATTCCTAATCAGCTCACTAGTCCTTTACATTATCACACTAATACTGACTACCAAACTAACCCACACAAACACCATAAATGCACAAGAAGTAGAGACTGTCTGAACAATCCTGCCAGCCATCATCCTTATCCTAATTGCGCTACCATCTCTGCGAATCCTCTACATAATAGACGAAATTAACAACCCCTCTCTAACCGTAAAAACTATAGGTCATCAATGATATTGAAGTTATGAGTACACAGATTATGAGGACCTTAACTTTGACTCCTACATAGTCCCAACATCAGATCTAAAACCAGGAGATCTACGACTGCTAGAAGTAGATAACCGAGTCGTCCTACCCGTGGACTTAACAGTTCGAATACTAATCTCGTCAGAAGACGTACTACACTCTTGAGCCGTACCATCCCTAGGTCTAAAAACAGATGCCATTCCAGGACGACTGAACCAAACAACCTTAATATCAACACGACCCGGACTATTTTACGGACAGTGCTCCGAAATCTGTGGCTCCAACCATAGCTTCATGCCCATTGTCTTAGAACTAGTACCACTGCAAACTTTCGAAAAATGAACCACATCCCTACTATAGACTCATTAAGAAGCTAGTAGCGCTAACCTTTTAAGTTAGAGACTGAGAGCTAAACTCTCCTTAATGACATGCCACAACTAGACACATCAACATGATTTACCACCATCCTATCCATATTTCTGACCCTATTTGTCATCTTTCAACTAAAAATCTCAAAACACACTTACCACCCAAACCCAGGAACTACTCTCCCTATAACACAAAAACAGCTCACCCCCTGAGAAACAAAATGAACGAAAATCTATTCACCTCTTTCATTACCCCTACAATACTAGGCCTACCCCTAGCCGCCATAATCATTATATTTCCAAGCATACTATTCCCAGCACCTACCCGTCTAATTACTAACCGCTTAATCTCCATTCAACAATGACTAATCCAACTCGTATCAAAACAAATAATGAACATCCACAACCACAAAGGACAAACTTGAACACTAATGTTAATATCCCTTATCCTATTCATCGGCTCAACAAATCTCTTAGGACTTCTCCCACACTCATTCACACCCACCACACAACTCTCAATGAACTTAGGCATAGCCATCCCCTTATGGGCAGGCACCGTAATCATAGGCTTCCGTAACAAAACAAAAATCTCTTTGGCCCACTTTCTACCCCAAGGAACACCCACACCCCTAATCCCCATACTGGTAATCATTGAGACAATTAGCCTATTTATTCAACCAATAGCACTAGCCGTGCGACTAACAGCAAACATCACAGCAGGACACCTACTAATGCACTTAATCGGAGGGGCAACCCTCGCATTAATAAACATCAGTATAGCCACTGCCCTTGTCACATTCATCATCCTAGTCCTGCTGACAGCCCTAGAATTTGCCGTTGCCATAATTCAGGCGTACGTCTTCACCCTACTAGTAAGTCTCTACTTACACGATAACACATAATGACCCACCAAACCCACGCATATCATATAGTAAACCCAAGCCCCTGACCTCTTACAGGAGCCCTCTCAGCCCTACTAATAACATCAGGCCTAACCATATGATTCCACTTTAACTCCCTTATTCTACTAACAACAGGACTAATTACTAACACTCTAACAATGTACCAATGATGACGAGATGTAATCCGAGAGAGCACCTTTCAAGGCCACCACACACCAGTCGTACAAAAAGGACTCCGCTACGGAATAGTCCTATTTATTATCTCCGAAGTCCTATTTTTCTCAGGCTTCTTCTGGGCCTTTTATCACTCAAGCCTCGCCCCCACTCCTGAGCTAGGCGGATGTTGACCACCCACAGGCATCAGCCCCTTAAACCCACTAGAAGTGCCACTCCTGAACACCTCCGTTCTGCTAGCCTCCGGTGTCTCCATTACCTGGGCTCACCACAGTTTAATAGAAGGCAATCGAAAACAAATACTTCAGGCCCTATTTATCACAATCACCCTAGGTGTATACTTCACACTACTACAAGCCTCAGAGTACTATGAGGCCTCTTTTACAATTTCAGACGGAGTTTACGGCTCAACTTTCTTTGTAGCTACGGGCTTTCATGGACTGCATGTAATTATTGGCACTACTTTCCTAATCGTATGCTTCCTACGTCAACTAAAATTCCACTTCACATCAGACCACCATTTTGGCTTCGAGGCCGCCGCCTGATACTGACACTTCGTAGATGTAGTTTGACTATTCCTCTACGTGTCCATTTACTGATGAGGCTCATAGTTCTTTTAGTATTAAAACAGTACAGCTGACTTCCAATCAGCTAGCCTCAGTGCACTCTGGGAGAGAACAATTAACCTAATAATAGCACTACTGACAAATACCGCACTAGCCTCTCTATTGGTCCTTATTGCCTTCTGACTCCCACAACTAAATACCTACGCAGAAAAAACAAGCCCCTATGAATGCGGATTTGACCCTATAGGGTCAGCCCGCCTACCTTTCTCTATAAAATTCTTCCTGGTAGCCATCACATTCCTTCTTTTTGACCTAGAAATCGCCCTCCTACTTCCTCTTCCATGGGCAACCCAAACAACAAATCTAAAAACCATGCTCATCATAGCCCTCACCCTAATCTCACTCCTAGCAATCAGCTTAGCCTACGAATGAACCCAAAAAGGATTAGAATGGACCGAATATGGTATTTAGTTTAAAACAAAACAAATGATTTCGACTCATTAAATTATGAATCAACCCGTAAATACCAAGTGTCTTTAGTATATATAAATATCATTATAGCTTTCACAGCATCCTTAATAGGACTGTTAATATATCGGTCCCACTTAATATCATCACTCCTATGCCTAGAAGGAATAATATTATCACTATTTATCATAGCAACCCTTATCATCCTAAATGCACACTTCACCCTAGCCAGCATAATGCCAATTATTCTACTAGTCTTCGCAGCATGCGAAGCAGCTCTAGGATTATCACTGCTAGTAATGGTATCAAACACATATGGTACCGACTACGTACAAAACCTAAATCTTCTCCAATGTTAAAGTACATCATCCCAACAATCATACTAATGCCTCTAACCTGAATATCAAAAACTAACATAGTCTGAACCAACACCACAGCCCACAGCCTATTAATTAGCTTTACAAGCCTACTCCTCCTAAACCAATTTAACGACAATAGCCTAAACTTCTCACCAATATTCTTTTCCGACCCCTTATCTACCCCCCTTCTAATCCTAACAATATGACTCCTACCCCTAATATTAATAGCTAGCCAATCACACCTACTCAAAGAGCCACCAACCCGAAAAAAACTATTCATTACAATACTAATCACACTACAAACATTCCTAATCATAACATTCTCAGCTATAGAACTAATCCTGTTCTATATCCTATTTGAGGCCACACTTATCCCAACCCTCATTATTATTACCCGATGAGGCAATCAAACAGAACGCCTTAACGCAGGCCTTTACTTTCTATTCTACACCCTAATAGGATCTCTCCCACTCCTAGTAGCACTAATTTATATCCAAAATATCACAGGGTCCCTAAACTTCCTGATACTTCAATATTGAACTCAAGCCGTACCTAACTCTTGATCCAACGTCTTCTTATGACTAGCGTGCATAATAGCTTTTATGGTGAAAATGCCCCTCTACGGCCTCCACCTATGATTACCCAAAGCACATGTAGAAGCACCCATCGCCGGCTCAATAGTCCTAGCCGCCATCCTACTAAAGCTAGGAGGGTATGGCATACTACGTATTACAACTATCCTAAACCCCCTAACAGAAATAATGGCATACCCATTCATCATACTCTCCCTATGAGGAATAATCATAACTAGCTCTATCTGCCTACGCCAAACAGACCTGAAATCACTCATCGCATACTCCTCCGTAAGCCACATAGCACTCGTTATTGTAGCAATTCTTATTCAAACCCCGTGAAGCTACATAGGAGCAACAGCCCTGATAATCGCTCATGGCCTCACATCATCCATACTGTTCTGTCTAGCAAACTCAAACTACGAACGAATCCACAGCCGAACGATAATCTTGGCCCGAGGGTTACAAACACTCCTTCCCCTAATAGCCGCCTGATGACTACTAGCGAGCCTGACAAACCTGGCTCTACCACCCACTATTAACCTTATCGGAGAGCTACTAGTAGTCATATCCTCCTTCTCATGATCAAACATTACCATTATCCTAATAGGAGCCAACATCACAATCACCGCCCTGTACTCACTATACATGCTAACTACCACTCAACGCGGCAAGCACACCCACCACATCAACAACATCACACCCTCATTTACACGAGAAAATGCCCTAATAGCACTCCACATTTTACCCCTTCTATTACTATCCCTAAACCCTAAAATCATCCTAGGTCCCCTCTACTGTAAGTATAGTTTAAGAAAAACACTAGATTGTGAATCTATTAATAGAAGCTCCAACCCTTCTTACTTACCGAGAAAGCATGCAAGAACTGCTAATTCATGCCCCCATATCTAACAATATGGCTTTCCCAGGCTTTTAAAGGATGGTAGCTATCCATTGGTCTTAGGAGCCAAAGAATTGGTGCAACTCCAAATAAAAGCAATAGACCTCTTCTCCTCTACCACACTAACAATACTTTTTGTGCTAACACTACCCATCATAATAACAAACACCAACATCTATAAAAATGACAAATACCCAACATACGTAAAAAACACAGTCTCATCCGCCTTCCTAATTAGCCTAATCCCAATAATCACATTCGCAAGTACAGGCCAAGAAATAATTATCTCAAACTGACACTGAATTACCATCCAAACCCTCAAACTAACCCTCAGCTTTAAAGCGGACTACTTCTCAATTGTATTTGCACCAGTAGCACTATTTGTCACATGATCCATCATAGAATTCTCAATATGGTACATGCACTCAGACCCACACATCAACCGATTCTTTAAATATCTCCTCCTCTTCCTCATCACAATAATAATCCTTGTCACAGCTAACAACCTCTTCCAACTATTCATTGGCTGAGAAGGCGTCGGAATCATGTCTTTCCTGCTAATTGGATGATGACACGGGCGTACAGATGCAAATACAGCTGCTATCCAAGCAATCCTCTATAACCGCATCGGAGACGTAGGATTCATTATAGCCATAGCGTGATTTCTATCAAACCTAAATTCATGAGACCTACAACAAATCTTTATAATTAACCCTACCCACTCAAACCTCCCACTAATAGGACTAATTCTAGCCGCAACCGGAAAATCTGCCCAATTCGGCCTTCACCCCTGACTCCCCTCAGCAATGGAAGGCCCCACACCCGTCTCAGCACTACTTCACTCAAGCACAATAGTTGTAGCAGGAATTTTCCTACTGATTCGATTCTACCCAATGATAGAGAATAATAACCTCATACAGACCATCACAATATGCTTAGGGGCCATCACCACACTATTCACAGCAATATGTGCACTCACCCAAAATGACATCAAAAAAATCATTGCCTTCTCCACTTCGAGCCAACTAGGTTTAATAATAGTAACAATCGGTATTAATCAACCTCACTTGGCATTCCTACACATCTGCACACATGCATTCTTCAAAGCCATACTATTCATATGCTCCGGATCCATCATCCACAACCTAAATAACGAACAAGACATCCGAAAAATAGGAGGCCTCTTCAAAACAATACCTTTCACTACAACAGCCCTAATCGTAGGCAGCATAGCCCTCACAGGAGTACCATTCCTAACAGGATTCTACTCCAAAGACCTAATCATCGAAGCCGCCAACACATCTTACACCAACGCCTGAGCCCTATTAATTACACTAATTGCCACCTCCCTCACAGCCGTCTACAGTACCCGCATTATCTTTTTCGCACTACTAGGACATCCTCGCTTCCCCACATCAACCCCCATCAATGAGAACAACCCACTCTTATTTAACTCACTCAAACGCCTTCTAGCGGGGAGCATTTTTGCAGGATTTATTCTTTCCCACAACCTTCCCCCCACAACAACACCCCTAATAACCATGCCTTCCTACCTCAAAATAACAGCCCTAGCAGTAACCATATTAGGCTTCACCCTGGCATTTGAAATCACCCTCAACACCCAAAACCTAAAATTCAAATACCCCACAAACAACTTCAAATTCTCTACCCTTTTAGGATATTTCCCCATCATTATACATCGACTACCACCCTACCTAAGTCTAACAGCAAGCCAAAAACTAGCATCCTCCCTCCTAGACTCGGCATGACTAGAAAATATCCTTCCAAAATTCACAGCCCACGCACAACTAAAACTCTCAACACTAGTCTCAAACCAAAAAGGCCTAATAAAATTATATTTCCTATCATTCCTTATCACTATCCCCCTCAGCCTAATCCTATTTAACTCCCACGCGTAACCTCCATAATCACCACAACACCAACAAACAATGACCAGCCTGTCACTACGACCAATCAAACACCATAACTATATAAAGCTGCAACACCCATAGCTTCCCCACTAAAAACCCCAAAATCACTCATACTATAGACAACTCAATCACCCAGACCACTAAACTTAAACACAAGCTCCACCTCTCCCTCCTTTAAAACATATAAAACCGCTAAAAACTCCATCACCAACCCTAAAAGAAACGCCCCCAGCACAACCTTATTAGAAGCTCAGACCTCGGGGTACTGCTCAGTAGCCATTGCAGTCGTATAACCAAACACCACCAACATCCCACCCAAATAAACCAAAAATACCATTAAACCCAAAAAAGACCCGCCAAAATTCAACACCATACCACAACCAGCCCCACCACTAACAATCAAACCCAGCCCACCATAAATCGGCGAAGGCTTTGAAGAAAACCCAATAAAACCGACTACAAAAATAATACTCAAAATAAATACAACATACGTTATCATTATTCTCATATGGACTCTAACCATAATCAACGGCATGAAAAACCATCGTTGTAATTCAACTACAAGAACACTAATGACAAACATCCGAAAATCTCACCCCCTAATAAAAATCATCAACGACGCACTCGTTGACCTCCCAGCTCCATCAAACATCTCATCATGATGAAACTTCGGCTCCCTACTCGGCATCTGCTTAATCCTACAAATTCTAACAGGCCTATTCCTAGCCATACACTACACACCAGACACACTTACCGCATTCTCATCGGTAACCCATATCTGCCGTGATGTAAACTATGGATGAGCCATCCGCTACATACACGCAAACGGCGCATCCATCTTCTTTATCTGCCTCTTTATTCACGTAGGACGCGGCCTATACTATGGCTCCTACACATTCCTAGAAACCTGAAATATCGGAGTTATCTTACTACTCACAACCATAGCCACCGCATTTATAGGTTACGTACTACCATGAGGACAAATATCATTCTGAGGGGCAACAGTCATCACCAACTTACTATCAGCTATCCCCTACATTGGAACAGACCTAGTAGAATGAATCTGAGGAGGCTTTTCTGTAGATAAAGCCACCCTTACACGATTCTTTGCCTTCCACTTTATTCTTCCATTCATCATCATAGCACTAGCCGCCGTCCACCTACTGTTTCTCCACGAAACAGGGTCCAACAACCCAACAGGAATCCCCTCAAACGCAGACAAAATCCCATTCCACCCCTATTACACAATCAAAGATATCCTGGGCGTACTACTTCTAATAACAATACTACTCACACTAACCTTATTTGCCCCAGACCTCCTAGGGGACCCAGACAACTACACCCCCGCAAACCCCCTTAGCACACCACCACACATCAAACCAGAATGATATTTCCTGTTCGCATACGCAATTCTCCGATCAATCCCTAACAAACTGGGAGGCGTACTAGCCCTAGTCCTCTCAATCCTAATCCTAGCCCTCATCCCAATATTACATACATCCAAACAACGAAGCCTAATATTTCGACCCCTTAGCCAGTGCCTGTTCTGAGCATTAATCGCCGACCTACTAACACTCACATGGATTGGAGGACAACCCGTCGAACACCCCTACATCATTATCGGGCAACTCGCCTCCATCCTATACTTCCTCTTGATTTTAGTACTAATGCCAGTAGCAGGCATTATCGAAAATAAACTCCTAAAATGAAGAGTCTCTGTAGTATATGGCATTACCTCGGTCTTGTAAACCGAAAAAGGAAGCAACACACCTCCCTGAGACTCAAGGAAGAAGCCCAAGCTCCACCATCAGCACCCAAAGCTGAAATTCTAGATAAACTATTCCCTGATTTCCTTGTATGTACTACCTACAAGATTATAAAGTACTTAGTTACTATTATAGTCCTAAATGTACATACATACATGGCTATGTACGTCGTGCATTTATTGCTCTACCACATACAATAGTACATACTATGTATAATCGTACATAGGACATACTATGTATAATCGTGCATTACACTATTTAGTACATGCTTATAAGCATGTATTAGTGAACTGCTAGTTCCACATAGTACATGCTAGGTCTTTATAGTACATGGCACATGTACTCAAATCATTTCCAGTCACCAAGCGTATCCCGTCCCCTAGATCACGAGCTTGATCACCAGGCCGCGTGAAACCAGCAACCCGCTCGGCAGGTGCCCCTCTTCTCGCTCCGGGCCCATAACATGTGGGGGTTTCTAAGAATGAACTTTACCAGGCATCTGGTTCTTACTTCAGGGCCATCTCACCTGGAATCGCCCATTCTTTCCTCTTAAATAAGACATCTCGATGGACTAGTGACTAATCAGCCCATGCCCAACATAACTGTGGTTTCATGCATTTGGTATTTTTATATTTTGGGGATGCTTGGACTCAACTAGACCTCCCGGTCTGAATGCAGCCAATTAACTTGTAGCTGGACTCTAATTGAACGTTATTCATCAGCCTGGCAGTGAACTACATGGGCTATTCAGTCAATGGTTACAGGACATAGGAAAGTGCAGCCCCCATTCATCCGCCACCGGACATACATTAAGTTGTTCGCTAACATCACTGAGACATGCGTATTATTCAGTCAATGGTTACAGGACATACCTATATATATCCCCCCGGTGCTCCTTCAAATCTCTAATACACCTACTTAGTTACGCTTCTCCAAAGCAGAGAGCTATCCCCCTAGATTGTATAAACGAATTTGTTAAAAACTGAATACCAAGGCCCACACGAACCACGCAAGGCAGCCCTACAAGTTGAACGT